AGTACGAGTAATAATATGGACTGTGAATCATTCAAATGAAGACTCTTTGTTCAAAGATGTTCATTTGTACGTGTATGATAATTATGCATCACAAGACTTGTGATAAGAGAAATAATTTACGCTCGGATTCTTTTGTAAAAGAAGACAAGAGGAAATGAAGAACATAACCAATTTGGAACCGTTAACGAAAAAGGAGGATAACTAGTTAGGGAGTCAAATGCGCCTTTTTTGGGGATAGAGGGACTTGAACCCTCACGACTTTTTAATATCGACGGATTTTCCTCTTACTATAAATTTAATTTTTGTCGGTATTGACATGTAGAATGGGACTCTATCTTTATTCTCGTCCGATTAATCAATTCTTCAAAAGATCTCTCAGACTATGGAGTGAATGCTTTGATGAATATTCGATTCTTTTTTTAATTTGGAATCGATTCACTTTTCTATTATATAATATAAAATACGAATTTCGGGTCGTCATTAATCATTTTTTTGATATAGTATTTCAGTACGTATATACGTTTAGTTTATTCTTCATCCTTTTTGAAGTTCCGATGGAAAAATTCTTATAACAACGCAGTCAAATTCCATTTGTTAGAACAGCTTCCATTGAGTCTCTGCACCTATCCTTTTTTTTTATTCTCGATTTCTGAATCCTTAATTTATTTCTTAATTTGATTTATTGACTTTTCTTTTGTAAAAAGGAGTTGGCTCAGGATTGCCCCTTTTTTTATTAATTCCAGGGTTTCTCTGAATTTGAAAGTTCTCACTTAGTAGGTTTCCATACTAAGGCTCAAGCTAATTAAGTCCGTTGCGTCTACCAATTTCGCCATATCCCCTATTTTTTTTTTTTAATTCGAATCCCAGTGTGATGTCCTTCCCCTTTTTTCTTTTATTTATACCTGAACCGTAGAATTCATTAGATTAGATACCTATTCCTATACCGAAAGGTGTTTTCTCATAATTTTATTTTTTGCCTATCTTCTTTCATCTCTATCGGGAACCCGTATTTGGTCCAATCGGAAAATGATTCTATCATCTTTGGAGTTGCAATTCAATATAGATGGATATATACCATATATATGTCCCCTTTTCCTTTCATTTTCCCATGAAATTTGGAATACTCAAAGGGTCGATTCTTTTTTTTCGTCTTAGTCTCTGAATTCTGAATGAAAACAGAAAAATATCTTATTATGATCTGAATTTTTTTATTATTTTATTTTTATTGATTTATAATTTATATTAATTTATTTTAATTGTTTATAGATAGATTGGAAAATAAAATTAAGTAAAATTACTAATATTCTACTCGAATCCTAATTCCTAATATTAATTATGTAAATATTAATTCGAAAGAGAAAGAAACATATATAATATAAACATATAATAAAACATATATTTATATAGTATAGGTAATATAATAATATAATCAAAATTTAAATTCAATTTATTTGAATTCAGAAATGAAAAATTTGACTATATAATTCCTTTTTTTTGATAAAAAAAAAGTAAAAAATAAATTATAAATAATTATAAATTATATATATTAAATTATATATATATTATTTATTATAATAAATAATATATATAGTAATAGCTTTACTATAGTAATAGTTTTCTGTTATATACTAAATTCAATATTTATCTGAAATTTGTTTCTTTCTATATTCAATTCATATATAAATAGCTAAGAATAAAAATAAATAGTTAATAGCTAAGATATGGTTTATTGAATTCCTATGCATATACAATTTCTGTGAGCCCGCTTAGCTCAGAGGTTAGAGCATCGCATTTGTAATGCGATGGTCATCGGTTCGACTCCGATAGCTGGCTTTTCTCTCTTTATTCTATTTTTTACATGATTGATAATGTTTTTAATTTTAAAATAAAAAAAAAAAGAAACCTTTCTCTTTTTCCAAAGCCAATCTATTATGATTATATCATGTCGTAGAAACTTTCAACTATAAACAAAAGTTGAAAGAGTTAAATCTCTGCAGAATAAATCAGTAAAAGCCCCCTTTCCTTACCTTACATAACATATATAAATATATATAATACAAAAAATACAAAACCAAAACTTTTAATATTATACAATTTATTTCATTATCCTTTGTAGTACAATACAAAAGGGGATTTCACTTCATTTATCATTTAGTTCAGTTTTAATTTAGGTTTATTCTGTAAAAGTAAAATGAAATAAAAAAAATAAGGAGTCTTTATGTCGCGTTACCGAGGGCCTCGTTTCAAAAAAATACGCCGTCTGGGGTCTTTACCGGGACTAACTAATAAAAGGCCTAGAGCCGGAAGTGATCTTAGAAACCAATCGCGTTCCGGGAAAAGATCTCAATATCGTGTTCGTCTAGAAGAAAAACAAAAATTGCGTTTTCATTATGGTATTACAGAACGACAATTACTTAAATACGTTCGTATCGCCAGAAAAGCCAAAGGGTCAACAGGTCAGGTTTTACTACAATTACTTGAAATGCGTTTGGATAACATC